CGGAACGAGAGAATCGGTGTTTTACTACCAATCACAAGTTTCATATTGGACCTTCCACCCATACTGGAAATTATGATCAAGGATTACTCTATCAACCATCGTCTACGTCAAAGATCCCTCCTGAAACATTTTTCAAATATAAAAAGTCAGTATCGTCCCATGAATTAGTAAATTAGAGGAAAGATTCTTTTGGACAGAATCTTCATAAATTTCACGTAAATTGAAATACTTATACAAATACAAATCAAAATGCGGGAGAGAAAAAAAGATGCAGGGTCGTTTGTCTGTTTGGCTAGTCAAACATGGGCTAGTTCACCGATCTTTGGGCTTTGATTATCAAGGAATAGAGACTTTACAAATAAAGCCTGAAGATTGGCATCCTATTGCTGTTATTTTATATGTATATGGTTACAATTACCTGCGTTCCCAATGTGCCTATGATGTAGCACCGGGCGGACTGTTAGCTAGTGTATATCATCTTACGAGAATAGAGTATGGTATAGATCAACCGGAAGAAATATGTATAAAAGTATTTACCCTAAGGAAAAATCCTAAAATTCCGTCCGCTTTCTGGGTTTGGAAAAGTGCGGATTTTCAAGAAAGGGAATCTTATGATATGTTAGGGATCTCTTATGATAATCATCCACGGTTGAAACGTATCTTAATGCCGGAAAGTTGGATAGGGTGGCCTTTACGTAAGGATTATATTGCCCCCAATTTTTATGAAATACAAGATGCTCATTAAATAAAAATTGAATAAAATAATAAGAAACAAATCCTCAATACTACAACTCTAGATATTGATATTCAAGGAATATTTGTGCGTTCTCTTATAGAGCAAGAGAACCATTCAAGTCTCATTCATATTTTTATGAGATACAGATAGACTAAATAAAAAACACAAAAAATTCGGGATTCATTAGATTCTCAAGATTCTCAAATTTTGAAGATATTTTTTGGACGAGCCGAACTAAAACTAATAAGATGAATTAAATGAGTTCCGCATCATGAACTTTGTACCGTGTGCATCTCTTAGATGAGCTAGATAAAGTCACATAGGAGAAAATGAAGGAATAAAATATGAAAAAAAAAAGAAAGAGGGTCGGATTCTATCTGAGATGCCTCTTAGATATTCCCACTTTCAATTTAAATTTATTTAAATTTAGACTTTTCACAGTCTTTTCTTTTAATCAAAAAATTCAACCTTTCGGATCTATATCTATATATCTATATTTATAGATTTAATTAAATTGTAGAATAGATACTCATAGATAAATTAATCATGTGCCAGGAACCAGATTTGAACTGGTGACACGAGGATTTTCAGTCCTCTGCTCTACCAGCTGAGCTATCCCGACCCTTTTCGGATGCGCCGTCCCCCCTCATTTTATTAAATGACTTAGGTCTATGTCAATTAAAAAAAGGCGAAAAAGTTTTTTATCCAGGACCTGGAATGTTTTGTATCTTTTAAAATAAAAAGAAAGACGGCTTTGTAAGTTTCAATCGGATTAATGATTTGGATTGTTAATCATTCCAATTTTCAAGGGGGATTCCTTGTTTTGCTCAAAGACGATTGTTTGTATGTGTATCCCCCAAATAAAAACGGATACTTTTGTGAAAAAATCGAATAAATGAAAAAGATAAAGATAATGAATTTTGAACCCTTAACGAAAAGAAAGAATAGGATAAAAAATTAGGGAGTCGAGCGGTTGGGGATAGAGGGACTTGAACCCTCACGATTTCTAAAGTCGACGGATTTTCCTCTTACTATAAATTTCCTTGTTGTCAATATTGACATGTAGAATGGGACTCTATCTTTATTCTTGTCTGATTAATCTTTTATCTATCAGACTATGGAGTGATTTTTTTTTATCAATTAATATTTGATCCTTTCTTCAACTTGGAATCGATTCTAAATCGTTTTTTATTTTGTTTCATATTTCTCAAAAATATTGATTCGGGTCCTTATTAATCTTAATCATTTGAGATAGTATTTCAGTACCTATACATATATGTATTCAGTACCTATAGGTATGTATATAGGGTTTCCTTTTACTTTCTCTTTTCTGGAGTTTTGATGGAAGGATTCCTTATACTTTACTAAAGTAACGCAGTCACCCCCGTTTGTTAGAACAGCTTCCATTGAGTCTCTGCACCTATCCTTTTTTATTCTATCTGTATGATACGAACCTTTGTTTGTTTTTGGAAAACCGGATTTGGCTCAGGATTGCCCATTTTTAATTCCAGGGTTCCTCTGAATTTGAAAGTTATCACTTAGTAAGTTTCCCATACCAAGGCTCAATCCAATTAAGTCCGTAGCGTCTACCAATTTCGCCATATCCCCCTTTTTCTTTTTGTTTTGAGATTAAAATCTTATTATTATGCCATTCCCTTTTTTCTTTCATTAATATTCTACTAGAACTGTTGAAGTTATTAGATACCGATTCCTGTAAGAGTTTTTCCTCTTTTTTTTAAGGATTTCTTGTCTCTCTTCTTTCAT